GAAACGAAAGAATATCATTATGACAAATCTGGTACAATGGCTTAAAAGACTTTCTATAGTTCTTTTTCCATTTTTTGTTGCCTACTTATGGAGACTCTTTCTTTTAAAACTCTTTGCAGGAAACATTTTTTTAGATCCTTTGTTCGATGTCCAATTATATATGAATAACGAAAATAGAGTGGATTTGGATCTCGAGTTGAGACTGGGCCCCCCGGTTCCTCCGAGAGCAGATGAGGGCGATATTGTGCCTAAAACTAAAATAGATTTAGATTCCCTGCCCTTCCAATGGATATGGGATCACGAGCACAAGATTGGGAATCTCATCCGCGAATTGCAGAACGAGGAGCATCTTAGGCAACCTGCTCCTGAACAGGTGGAGCAGATCGTGTCAATGTTGGAGCGGATGCATGGGGGAGTGGAAAAACTTCCTGAGATTCTTCAGGAAATGCAGAAAAATCGAGTCCAAAGTATCTACTACAACCAGACTCAAAATCTTTATAGACTACTTCTTAATAATAACCGCTGAAGCTTTCAATCTAGTATAGACTTTTGACGATTGGATTTGATCATTGGCCGGAAAGAGAAGATGGTACGAGTTTGCTAGTGATACTAAGAACCTAACAGAACTTTTTTTATCATCTCAGCGGCATTGCATCTGAGACCACTCTTAGTGATTGAGAGGAGGCTTTGCTCCAATCAGGATATAGGCGATGCTTGTGTGTGCGAGAATCAAATACACGAAAGGGTGGCGCAAGAAGTCAAGAATATCGAGAAGAGTACTTTCGATCCTCTGAATCTACATCAGCATAAAGGAAAGACATTAGCCGTGTTGTTGGTCTCTTTCATTGCTTTAGGTCTTATTAGTGATCAAGCTTTCGAATTGGCTTACGGCATAGAGCTGGTGAGGTAGAGTAGCTTGCTCAAGATAGATTTTTAGTTCTATCTTGAGAAGGTTCATGTAGTTGGAAAGAGTTAACCTATAAATATACCAACCTCAGTTCAGTGTTACGAAGAACTTAACGGATGGAACTCTATTTGATTTGACTCCGTAGGAGTATTATCAAGAATCTAATTTTATCGGAATTGCGTAAGTGATGGCCGAACACTGTGTGTGTAGTTTATCACAAGTAGCTTACGTCCGCAAAACCAATGGTCTCCAGACCGGATGCATATATATATGTTTTGAGGTAATCGCCAACCCTGCCCTTGTCCAGTAGCCATTCTGAGTGGGGCTTAGGCGTAAGTGAAAAGAGAAACTCCATCAAGAAAAATGCATATTCACACAGTACAAGAAGGTGGTCATTGACAGTAGTAAGGCGGTGGCTGTCCTAACCCTACGGGGTGGGACTTACGATACTACTACTGTCGCTTCATCCGACAGGTAGAACGCCCATACTAATAGGGTTTTATTCGTATGAGTTGCTTCGAGGGGTCGGACGTCCACTGCGGAAATGGTGTGGCCTCTAAGGCACGAATGAATAAAAAAAATTCCAATCCCACACATTTGATACCAAAAAACTGGTACCGAAACATTGGAGGAAAAATAAACAACTAAATAAGTGCACGGAGAAAGCATAAACCGTGTGCTCTAAGAACAACAAATCCAAAAACGACCATGATTCCGTTCATCGCAAAAGTCGCAAAACTGTCCCAAGTTACTGTGAGTAATAGACGTGAGTATCGGCCTAAAAAACAAGAAGGTAAAGGTACGGCTCAACATAACGCCCAACAAAGAATTTTCAGGCCCCATAATGCGAGGAAAGGAAAGATACTGATGAAAACTGTTGATAAACCAAACATTCCAAGTCAAATGAAAAGAAGCAAGGAAATTGGTTCCTATGATGAGAAAACAGGCGATAGAGGAATACAGCATCCATTAAAACTGTGGAAAAATTTGATTGGAACTAGCGACCTCCTCCAAGCAATTGGCAACCCAGAAACTGACGTACAAACAAGTGGGAATAAGAAGGCAATAAAACAGTTGGTTCGATCACCGGAGCGAGGCTTTGGAAATATATCCAAAAAGCTTTCGAAGGTAAAAAGCATTAAGATACCACATGCAACTAACCTTTTATCATTAACCGAGAGAAATACGAGACTCTTTCCTTGTTTGGTGATCGGGGTTACCGCTTGGTGGGGCTTACTACCGGATCAAGTAATAACAACACAACAGTCCTTATCTCTGTTGGATCCGGAATGCCTACTTCACATGCGAGAAACCCTAACCTACTCGATCGAAAGCACTTCAGGAATTGGAACAGGGGGGCTGGATCAAGCATTCGAGCCCCTTGGAATACTTTCTGAAAAAAAAAGAGGAGGTAGAAAGCGGTTTAAAAGAAATAAACCAGGCCCTTAAGGAACACAAATACACAGCTGCAGCCGCTGTTCTCATAGGAGCAATAGCGCTTACAGTACTACTTTCTAATTATGCCTCTGGATGTAATTGAATAGCAAGTTAAATGGACTTTTGACGTGAACGAATTATATATCATAGGGAATTTTAGGAAGGAGATGGAAGGTACTTCCCGATAATGCCCCGCCCGTAGGTTCGTTTGTCGTTGGGGCTTACAATTCACCTTGTGACTCATTCCTTCGGTCGAGCGTTCTCCGGACGTCGATCAATAAATTCAACACTGGAGTGCAGCGCAGGGCTTCCACTCAAAGAGGAAGCCCCGGCGGAACGGTCAACTAAAAGTGAACAATTAGAATTTACTAAAAAGCTAAAGGGGAACAGTCTTATCTTAAGAGTAGGCCCGAACCGCTCCCCCTTTCCATTTAATCACTGAGAAAACCTACCTTTCAATTCGACTTAACGAAACGACTTCGACTTTTAGAACAATCAATCGAACGGGTAAGGGCCTGTTCATAATCCCTATTAAAATTGCTTGCTTGACTGATTAAGGTGGCTTTCCTGTTGTTCCAGTCACTGTGGCTCTTGCTTGAGCCGGGAAGTACAGAAGGCACAGAGGTGAGAAGTGTTTAGATTATAGATACGAAGGTACGAAGTGGATTTATCATGGCCCTCCCAATGAAATATTTTTATGATATACGAGCATAAACAATAACCATTTAGAATACCTGCAGGTCGAGGGAGAACTGGTTTGATTCATTTTCCACGTAGGGAAGCATAAAAGGAAAGCGGTCCCTTACCTTGTGACCTAGATTTCCTTCCCGTAATCGAACCTTCCACAGAAAGCAGCTCGCACTCGGTAATAAGACTTGAACATGGATTCTTTCCCATCGACTGGACCTTTCACAGGGACCAGGACGAATAGGGAACTAATCTTTTCGTTTCGGGATTTGAGTAGGTAAGGGCAGCGGGACCAGCAACATGAACAATCGGACCAAGCAAGCTATTAAGCCAACTAACAAAGCCACAAGCTACAGGCAGGATCCTTTGTTAGCTCTACGATTAGGGAGTACGTCACCTTCCCTTCTCTTGAAGAGCCTCGTCGTATGTTGAGTTTTACTATACTAAATGAGTTGGCGTATTTGAGTCTTTCCTTTCTTTTTAACTATAGGTATCGGCACAGGCACAACACAAGCAAAGAGGGGGCAAGCTAAACAAGCAAGCAAGCCATCCAAGTTTATAGAGTCGGGGGTTAGAAAGAACTTGGAAGTTTCCCTGTGACTAACTTAGCGCACTTCCGGTGGTAGCCATTGGGCTAAGTCTCTATAAAGAGCCACTCACATATTTTTTTATAGTTCGGTGTGAGATCAGCTAAATTAAGCTACGCTCATCATTTATGATCCACGGCTCGCTCAATTAGAGCACTAACTACTTCAAAGGAATTCATTCCAAAGACGCTTTTAATCGCTCCGCTGGAACGATCTGGTCGAGAGGTTGTCCAGTCATCTCGGTGAGGAATTTCGCTATGCCACCCGCTGACCTTACACTGTGCGTACTGCTGTAGCAAAGCCAACGGGAAGATCAGTCCAAGGGCTCAATCTAGGCTGCCAGCCAAGATGAAGATAGATTGAAGGGGTTGTCAGGGAGCTTCATAGGGAATTGTAGGATCCCTAGCTCGAAATATTGCTGCCAACCAGGATTCAAGGGAAAGATAGTCGCGAGGAAATCTGATTCCATAGTCAAGGCTGAGACAGACCCTATGTTTACTTCGTAATAGTCTTAGCTCGACATTGTCAAGCCATACTATCTACCCAAATGGATTTTAAACTTACATTCTATCCTATATATCGGAGATATAAGGTTTTCACTTCCGCTTATGGTAACCGAACTTGGTAACCAAACTCTTTCCCGGCAAGAAGATCAAAGATTTCCTTCAGGCAAGTTCAACTATAGTTGGGAAAGGAACGGACCACAAGCTTCGCGCTCTGCCTTTCTTGCATTTGGACTCTTTCGCGCTATATGCTGCTCTGCTCTCTCTGCGCGCTTAGCTTTCTTTTTGCTATCGCGCTATTGCCTGTTTCCTTCCCTTTAAGAACAAGGGCTGAACACTGTAATAAAATCCTTCTGCTGTTCTTCTACCTGACCCATCGACCTGGAATCAAATAAATTCCTTTGCTTCGGCCTCTTTTTTTGACTATACCCTCTCCGAGACCCATATCCCTAGAAGGGGACCTAGTCAGGCAGGCCACATCTTATTACGTAGAACTTTAAATTAAAAATCGGTAATTTCCTCTCATGAAAGCAGACACAAAACTAAGAATTTAGGTTTTAGTGCGGAAGGAAATTTATGAGAATCTTAAAAAGTGCCCTTCGCGTGCCTATGCTTGGTCTTCCGTTCTGCACGAGCGAGCACTAAATGAAAAGGGGTCGAAGTTCCTCCACATTTGATGATCGTGTACATTCACGCGCGAATTGTGTATTATATAAGTACTGTACGATCCCGCTGTTCGCCTGCGTATTGAAACCTACATGGGCTAGATCTTCCGACTCTCGCTTAAAAATGGATTGGCGGGTTCCGAAGAAGACTGGCTTTCTAGGGTAAGGGGAAAAAACTTCCCGGCACGCAGGAGTACGTTGAAATCTTCGCTAAGACAATGGAAGGTGACGTATGTACAGCTGACGAGAGTGAGGGGAAAAACCCTCTCTACTGGACGTGGAAATTCTTGCTCTCGTTCTTGCCGGACGGCTCGTAGGCAAAGGTGAATCAAGTCCATTCTCTCTGTCCCGATTATCGCGTGAGCGGAGGGGGGGAACTCGGCAGAAGATCGGTCTGCAAGAAAGGCCTACTTATCCACGGGTTCATTTGCTTGGCTGTGCAGGGCAATCGGGTGTAGTAAGTACCGCCTCTAAAGTTTTTTAGCTCTTCTCTTCCTTTTTCCGATTGGTTCTGTGTCAGGCGAGCGGCGGAACTTCTTCCTGTCAGGCAGAGCTTTGCCAAGGCGTATTTTTCTACGTGTGATCGGGCCGGAGTGAAACAAGGAATCAAAGCGTCGAGGCGCGAAGTCTTAAGATCGGATGCAATTCTGAAGCTGGTACATGCTGCACTGGTCCATGTTTCTGGCAGGCCTGGAATCTCTTAGCATATTAAAAGAAATCGGACAAGATGGTTGGCCAGTAATGGCCATGCCTTCTGATCAGCCAACGCATTTTATGCCCTGCTTGATGTGATCCACATACTATACTCCATTATAGACTTGAAACATAATTTTTTCGGCTTCTTGCTCACTCACACACCTGAGGAGCAGTCCGTCCTTTCCACGCCGATACAATATCCCGTCAATCAAAGCATAATTTAAAGCTTGTTGTTTTACTTACCAGGGCATTTTTTTAGAAGGATCGGACAAGTACCTGACGAGAGGCTGTTGCCAATCATCCTGCCCGATCTCGTCTGGCTCCATTATGTAACAGTCAAAGGTTTTCTGGAATGCTGTTGGAATCGTCCTTTGAACGTTTGTTCAGTTGTCCGATTAGGAAATCTCAAACGTCGAAGACAGCTGGGCCATTGTGTTAGCCTCAACATTGGCCCTTCTAGGTACATGGTCAATCTGAATTTCATCAAACTCGGCGAATCGAGTCTAGGGCTCTTTTTGTGTATGGCTGCTGCTTTGCTTCTATTACCTGATACTCAGCGATGACTTGTCTCACCACTAGCTGAGAATCACCCTTATTAACGTGGATGGATCGCATGCCCATTGCCGCAGCTAGTTCTAATCCGATCAAGGCCAGGCATTTCTTAATACTCGCACGTAAAGCAGTCTTTGTATTCTTGCAAAAGATTTAAAATTGCTTCGGCCATTTCACTAGATAGGTTCTTACTGACATATGTGGGCCGAGGTTCTGCTTCTGCCTCTAGGTTTACTTCGATCACATCATCCTGAACTTCTGATCGTATGTCGTACAGCTTTGCTGGTGCTGTGGGTGTAAGTCCTCTAATGTCAGCTCTCTGGAAGGCCAATCGAATCTCTGCTTGATTGGCCGTAACTGCATGATCGATCTCAAGAAGATTCCCATGTAGATCTATGAAACTACAGCCGAACCAAATGCTTTCTTCTTCATTTTACAGGTCGTTCGGCACTCCATCTCCATACCAGTCTAGCATCACTGACTTGTTTGTGTCGTCGAGGCCCGATCGACTGGTGTCTTCGACGGGGCTTCAATAGCGGCGATCGGTCGATCAGACCGAACAACCTGATTTGAAGATCGCCCTTTTCATAGTAATAAGCATCAGCGTAGACTTCCGCTGCCTTGGCTTCGTATTCAAAGGGCCTTGGGTCCGCAGGGAATACTTGAACGTCATTGTTGTGCCATAGCATGATGCACTGGTTGAGGCTCGATGGCACACACATGTTCCTGTGTATCCATTCTCTTCCCAAGAGTACGTTGTACTGCACTGGGGCGTCGATCACATAAAACTTTGTAAGGCTTCTGTAATCGCCGATCTGGACCTCTAAGAGAATGGAAGAGCCTTTGTTTTGCCATCATTGAAGCCATATTTAAAAATATCGCTATATTCTCTATTTCTTTCTTCCGAGTTTTTTGACTGTCTGAACGGGGACGGACTGCAGCTCCATTTTCGATCAATACCTTTTATTAAGGATGGTTTTCCAAGCTTGCTTCCATATAGAGTGGTCTGAGGTGGGTTACCTTGGGGGTGGGGCTATGTATGTAGAAAGGGATCAGTCTCATCTCGGATCAGTTCTGCGTATACAATCGAAAATTCAAGGGAGTCTAGTCTACTGGAAAAATAAGTAAGTTGTAGACTCATCTTCTGAATCGGAATAATAACAAGCAACCGAACCCGCATAAGCAGCACAAGCAAGAGGAAGAGGTGTAGGAGTTCTTGAGTTGGCTTGTTAGAAACCTGCGAGCGTAGCTATAACTGGAATGCGAAGCGAGCCAAGCAATCAAATACGCGATCCAGCTTCAAAGCCCCAGCAACTTGTTAGGAGTAGGGGAAAGTGCTCGGTGATGCGCGGATATCATAAGGAAAACGTCCGCTATACTTGAGTCGGTTAGCAAGTGGATTGCACGCCCATTTGAGAGGTGGGAAGGAAAGAGCTTCGGCAGTTCCATCAACAGTTAAATATAGGAAGCAAGGTCCACAGAAGGTTGGGAAGGAGTGGTTGGTCACCTGGTCAGTGGTAGCGTGGAGACCAAGTAGAGTGAGCCCTAAGCGGCCTTAATAAGCAGTAGAATCCCGCGCTACTACGAAGAGTTCGCAGCTTGTGGAGGCGGAGGAAATAGCACCAGCGGCAGAGCTAGAGAGTAGAAGCCTAGGTTGCTCCTGTGGCCGACCATACTTAGCCTTCACCACCAATGATGGAGGAGTTTTTTACCTTGACCCAGTACCCAAACCTGTTGACAGAGCCTGTTGATTGATAGTCCCATAATGTATATATCTAGGAGTATAAGCCTTGGTGAATGAGCCAAGGTTCCTTACTTCTATTCGCTATTGCTTCAATGCCGAGCTAGCATGGCGGTTGCGCTGTTTGTTGAGGAACTAACAACAAATAAGCTAAGTTATTTCTCCTCCCAAGCCGGAGCATATCGCTACTGAAATGAACCTGTTTTGGCAAATGCTCTACCAAGCTGCACATCTTCAAGCTTAGGCCCACCTTTACCTATTTCGTTACCTATGCCTTCGCATCTCGTTCGAAAGCGGCAGGCAGCATGTATAAGAGCCGAAATAGGAGTGAGAGCGCATCTTTGAAAGGAGCGAGATTGATTGATAAAGGTAGGTCGCCTAGAAAGGAGAGCTTGTCCAGGAAAGGAATTCAAAGGCAAATGGTTTCCTAGGAAGGATAAGGTGGTTGGTCGACTAAAGGTTAGAGTTAGAGGACTAAGTCGAAGCGCAGCACATAAGCGCATATTCATTCTCGGTTCCTCCCGTTCGATTAGCTCTCTCGCAACAAACAGAGGAGCCGGTTTTCAAAGAAGTCATTCGAGATTCCCCGATTTCTTACTCAAACTAAGCTGACCGAGGAAGACGAAGATGAACAAGAACGTATCAAAGACAACAACCATGTTATTCTATTGCGTACCCTCACTTGAAATAAAACCTTTCCCAACCTCTGATCTCTCTCGAGAAAGTTGGTTACATCTCAATGGAAGATTGTTGAGCCGCCAACGGATCCACGAGATGATGAATGGGGTGCGAATCACTTGACTCCTGTCCCGCCTTCTTAACTCCATGGAGCCCTATGGAGTCAGGGGGGTACGGAGGAGAAATAGAGCACGTGGCAATTGATCTTGATTCAGTTGATTCTCTTCGAGAACAGCCATCATGGGTGATTAAGCAACTTCCAATTCAATGGTGGATGAAGAAATGAGCTAGCTACTCTTCGAGAAGAAAAAAAACTAGGGAATACTCAGCAGCAAGGCAAGGGGATTTGAACCCACTTTTGGAAAAGAAGAAATCGAATGCGCCAATGTCAATGCAGTTGACCGACCGATTGAAAGATTGGATTAATTACGCCCCTTAGAGATTCACTAAACGGGAAGGCAGATGCGACCAATTCAATTCGACCGCTTGGAAGGATTACAAGAGATGCCCATGCCCAGGAGGGACCAATTAAAACTATATTTTTTCGGGGATCGATTGAGCTCCTTACCATCAGACAAATAGGGGACATAGGCCCGGTACAGGTATTTTATCTATTGAAAAAGACTAATTCGTAGATCTTGCCCGATCGATAACAAGGGCAGGAAACATTAATTAACAAGGGAATCGGAATTTAAGAACGAATGAGTAGGGGAGATATTTTCCCGCCTTAACACCTTTCCTTCACACCAACCAACTCCATCTTTATAAAGAGGAATGAAAAATTCTCTTGATATTTAATAATTAATTACTGCAAAAGCCGGATATCGCTTTTTTTATAAAGAGTTCACTATACTACGACCCATTGAACACGCTTTCTTGCTAAAGAGAATCGGCCATATAGAAGAAGAATTGGATAGAGCCTTGATACAGATCAGAAGAGCTGATACGGGAAATGCTACCAGACCGATTGAATTGAGGACACTCGACCGAAACGACCCTTTGGACGATCGATGGCAGGAGAGAAGGATTCGACAGATTGAGATCGATCTCCCTTCCCCTCTTTCAAGATCAGATCGAGAGGTTTTTATTCCAACAGAACGAGCATTCGCTCTACTTCTTCTTCCCTCTTCAAGCTCGTCCTTCTATTCCCGATTGAAGAAGAGCTTCAATTTCTTCCACTCTCGCCACTGATTCTACTGAAAGTTAAGTCACAACTGAAATGGAATGAACTAATAATTCAATTGATTTGACTTCTTTCAATGAAAGTTTCCAATCAGAAGGGATTCGCACCTACCATAAACTCCCAGTCGTGAACTTCCTTTACCTTTTATTTAAAACCAAGAAAGTAAACGAGAGGAAGGGGAGTTCTCATTAAACAGGATGGAGAATCAATAGACCTCTTCCCCATTGTCGACAGATAGGCTCGTACTTCTTTTTTTCTTCCTCTTGAAAGTTCTCTCTCTTCATTGATTGATTTAGTTCCCACTGAAAGAGAAAGAGAAGGTCCCCTCTAAAAAAAGGGGAAGGGGAATCTATCAAGGTTTTTGGCTCGCAATAAAGCTAGGGTCCTGATCGAGCAACTAGTAGTCCTATCTATCCACCTCTCCTTAGCTACCCCTTGTAGCACTGATACTGATTAGGCTTGTCAATTCTTGGTGTAATACTCACTCGTAAATAAATGATTGGTGTCAGAATGATTCTCACTACTCCTATATAAGAGGACGCCTAGGTATCTGGATCAAGGTCTTCCTATTGCAATCTCCGGGGTGGATCTTCTGGCCCATACATATGGTGATATTCGGTTTGTTCTTTCTTTTGAAGGTTATAATGTATAAGGATAGATTAGAAGAATTATATCGATCAAGCTGGTTGTTCCTGTAATCCAATAGTGCTTCTAGGCGAAGAGCTGAGGATAGAGAGAAAAGAGTAGCATAGTAGTTATCCTTCTTGCTTTTCCCTTGCTTTCTCCCTCATGTAGTAAGGAATTGAGAGGCAGGAAGCCAACCCCCAAGCAAGTGGATAGATATAGATCTTAGGGTAAGTACTGCTATGAACTTCCTTTGTGTATTGGGAGTGTAATAAGGCTTCTAAGCTTCTAGTTTTCCCTTGCTAGTCTTAGATTGAACCATTCTCATTGCCTCTGTCCTTCTATCTAGAGAGATAGATGGGTCAAGTCCTTACTTTCTTCCTTCCTAAGGTCAGGTTTTTATTACTTAGATAGGGTTATCTCATCTTTGAATCAAGAAGCGCATCTTCAAGTGCCTCTTAAATGATTCTCCTAGTGATGTTAATATCATTCGATCGTCTTGTGTTACTATATCCTCATCCTCTATCGGACTCTTATGTCTTAGCTTCTTCTCTTAGTCCTATCGTCCTGTTGTTAACTTTAATTTAGAGGAAGCTAGGCCTAACCAATTAGCTCGTCTGGCTGGTAAAGAGGGAATAGCTAGGAGGGTTTCCTAAATAGGGATATGGCACTTCGTGTTGTCAGTTAGCTACTGCTGCTGGATTACTCAAGGTTGAGTCATCAATCACTTTACGAGGTTATCCTTTATATAGGTACGAGCGTAAGGGTCTTGCCTGTAGGTTTAGAGCAATAAAGAATGCATTAGAACGAATTCGATCTAGCCAGCTCTTGATAGTAGCTCCCCTTTCTAGGGTTAGAGCACGATAGGAATGAATTAAACAAATAAGATCTATTGAGTGAGAGCTATAGAAGAGAAGTGCCTGTGGCAGCGGCTGATGTTGATGTAGCGATTCTGTTTCGACTTCGAGTAAAGTAGCTAAGGAAGACATGGCATAGCCCAAAGCACCAAAGCGCAGGTAAGGTTCTTTCGTTGTTGAGTACCCTCAGGAGAGCGGGTAATTGCCCTTTAGAATAGGCAGAGGGGGACGAGACTACTGGTTCAACCAATCAATCTCTGAATTGCAGGTGCAGGCTAGGGGGAACATTCCTATTAGAAAGGACAGGAGTGGCACTGTGAACTTCGGGAATGCAGTAGAGGGGCAAGAGAATAGCTTTACTTCGAGTTTCAGGTGCAGGAGAGGGGGTTACTACTCGACTAATAAGTGTTGGATTGGAGGGGAACTTCTTTCTCTTCCCCAACTGGAAAAGTGTTGCCCAGGGAACAAAGCCAACTGGTAAACTCATGCCAGGGGATGTATTTATCAAGCGTTTAGTTAGCCTCGCTACAATGCCAGGGGAAGAAGTAGCTACGGGAAACTCTAAACTATCTTTCTTCTTTCACTCATAGCTATCTGACTGTGAGGATTCCCCCTTGTATTCCCCATAGGCTAGGAAAGGTTAGTAATAGGCTCAACTACAAGTCTTGGAGCTAGGCAGCTCAGTATGAGGATCGAAGGGCATAAATCGAAGCTAACAATGGGGATGCCCCTAGTTGTTGAATTCCTTTAGTAGGAGCAGGAATTACTAGCTCGACCTTAAGGAATAGGTCCGAAGATGCGACTAGAACTGAAAGAAGAGGAACGCCACTTGACCGAATAGGAAGGGGTGCTCGACCCCCTGGGTAGGACTTGGGGTATTCGACCGAAGCCAGTAAAGTTTCCACACCTGAGGGTGCATCTGCATCAACCTCTTTTCTTTCATCACAAGAAAGGTTTGGAGGGGACAAGCGAGGTTGCTTGCAAGGGTTAGGGGAGGAGTGGAAGAGAGACTTTCCCTTAGATAGGAGAGCTCGCCTAAGCAGTGTTGGAGCGAAGGCTGCTCGACTAGACTAATTGGTTGGAGGGGGACACAGCTACCTTTAGGGTAGGGAGACATAGCTACCTTTATGAATACATTATCGAAGTGACAAGGAATGGTATCGACAGAGTGGAAGGGCCTGTGCTCAATAAAAGAAACCACTCACCCACGCTAGGGCTAAGACTGAAAGTAGCTCTTCTGATTCATCCTGTCTTTCAAGGAGAGGAGTTTAAGGAGCTAGTATAGGTTCGCAGATAGGTTCGAAGAGTTGCGGCGAGTAACTGAACTTCATCAAGCCAGGAAAGAAGCTCGACAAAGACGGAGACGGGGACGGAGAGGAAAGCTTATGAGAATATCGGTTTTGAGGTGGCATCAATACCAGAGAAGAGAGTGGGAATCCCCTCTTATGTAATTTCCCTCCTTCCGAGAATAACTATTTCGGTGGGGAAGACTCCTGCCTGAAGGCAGTAAGGTTTGTTTAGTTTTAGTTTAGGCTGCTAAAGACTGACTTGCCCCAACAGCCGTAGCTAAAGGCTTAACCCATTGTTGAGTACCCTTATTCTTAAACCCCGACCTCAAGAGAATCCGGGGAAAGCTCCATATCAAAAGAAGCTTGACCGGTAGCGGTAGGGAGAGAGAAGTTTGGGATATCTTCTGAGTTTGGGGCTAAGGCCTGTAGCTATCGGAGTTTCACTCTTCTCTTCACCGGAATTGGAATCTACTTCACTAGATGGAACAAAGATCAAATCTTCCTAAGCCTAAACTTGCCGTGGAAGGGATAAAATCAATCCCTACTTTATTTAATTTAATACCGGGGCATATCTTTCTCGGAAAGCAGTAAACGAGGGAACGGAACTCGCTTTCGACTTAGAGGAAAGAGAGAAAATTTACTTCGGAAAGCAGGCGCATAGAGGCGAGTCAAGGGAAAAGCTGTCAGCTAGACTAAAGAGACTAACAACCAGATCGACTAAAAGGTTTCAAGTAAGGGAGCCAGAGAAAGAGCTGATCTTGTTGCATCGGATCTTAAGGATCGGAATGAATCTGCTGCGTTACCAAGGACGACGCCCTGTAGTGAGAATCAATCTTCTTGTTAGCAGGTGTTAGGACTCTTATTCCTTACCGAAGGGAAGCACTAAGACAGAGTCTGCAGCTGGTAGAGGAGGGCTTTCAGCGCCTAGCGAAAGTAGAATTATCTTATTGGTAGTACGTGTTAGCTCTCTTTTTCTTAGACCGGAGGAGGAGGTGTCCGCTACCTACACGGCTTGTGTTGACAGAGTAAGCCCTAGTTACTCACTTTCCTCCCTTTCTAGAAGTCTTCGGCAGGCTTTCCATCTTTTTGTCGAAATCTCTATGAGCCTCTTGATGTCATTCGAGTGTTGAGCCATCGACAACTCGAACTAAACCAATACCAATGACACAGTAATCACGATCAACCACTTTCCCTACAACACAGCTCTCATGGTAACGCCATATGGTGCTAACGGTTCGGCGCCTCGTTACTTCTTCTTCTTAGGACCTTCAATCAAGATTTTCCTTGCAAGCAGATTCCCCAGCTCCTGAATAGGTGCTGAAAATCTTAATGTATGGAAGACTACCTGCGACTATATTGAGGAGTAAGGAAAGGGCTTCCATGACAATGAGGTCATTCTTGCATGGGCTTGGGCTTGCTTTGATGATGGGTAGGAAGAATAGTTCATAAAGAGATGCATGTGAGACTCTTTCAAATGCTGTAATAAGGAAGAAGAAACTGAAATCAATGAAGAACATTCTGATCAAATGTTCTTAAATAAAGGAAGAATCTTTTTCTGTGAATGAATTGATCCCGGGTAGGCGAACGAATGAGAGTCTCGAGTGCCGCTAGTCTCCTGCTGTGCTGCTAGTTCAAGGTGAGTTCTAACTATGGTTATAGGTTATTTACTGCTAAGTTCAGGCTATCTATAGTTGTTTTCTGTTGCTAGGTTCTTCCGAGATCTTATGTCAGGTCTCTAATTGTAAATAGCGAACCAAACCAGGAGTGAGAGTTGGAGCTAGGCAGAGGAGCTATAGTTGCGTCAGTGAAGAGTGAGGAGCTATGGCTTATAGGGAACGGGTAGTGACGTTATGCGGAAAGTTTTGCCTTACCTATGATTCTCCTTCCAGTTATGAAGTAGTACCTTCTCGCTACCCCTCCCCTAGGCTAGGAAGCACTATCCTCAGCCGGAACAAGGACTAGAACGTCCTCTCGCTATGCTCGAGCTACTTCGTTCCACACCTTTGATAGGCGAGCAGCTTCTGCACTTGAAAAGACTGATCCTAGGTATTTCGGTATCTACGTTCCTGGGATTTCGTGCAACTGAGAGGAGAAAATGCAGCTAAAAGCTGTAAATCGTATGCTCTTCCGTGTAGCCTAGGCCCACGGAGCGGTAAGAGCTTTTGAGAAAGTCACCCGTATTTCTTCGAGACAAAGTAGTCGATCAAGATCGGGCACCAAAAACTTACTCTAAGATGTTCTTCGAAATCAATGCCTGGAAAGAAAGGCAAATGCTCTTTCTTCCGCTCTCGTTGGCTAGCAAAGGCTCATTCAAGGATAGAATGACGATCCCTATCGTTCACATCCTGATCCTAGGCATTTGTTGCGTGAGCTTCATTCTTCTGTCAAAAGGGATCTCTTATCAGTTAATGAAGCTGCTCTAATCCACATATATTGGTCCGGCATCTCACGTAGCTCTCGATGAAGTAATTCATTTCTTTCAAGGTATTTCAGCATCGAGATAGAAGGCGAGTTAGACTCCCCCTTCCAGGGAACCATCGGCATAGAACAAGACGAGGCCCATCTCACCTTCTTTCTTTACGTAGCTTTCACATTAAGAAAGGGATAGCTCAACGGATGAATACTCATTCGATGAAGGAAGCACCAGACTAAGAAGAGAAGGGCTTTGACCCGAGCGGATAAGTTGCTAACAAGGAAGTAGGAGTCCCCGTCTCTTACATACGGGCCGAGTGCATGAGCCGAGTAAAGCTGTGAACAAGGGATCAACTACGAGAGGGAGTTGCTTTAATCCATAGATATTGATGTCGGGAGCTATCCCTATAGATAGGGGCGTTCCCAGAACCCTTGATGAAAGTCCCTTGGCACTAAGGCTTTAGTTCAAGAAATTAGTTCAACAAAAGCATTTCCTGTATATACCTATCGAAGTCTCTTCCACCTTCATCTCTTTCGCTCCCATCGAATGATTGATATCCTTCTTGCGGGTTCCCCGTCTGCTGCCGGAACCTCCTTTCTTTCGCTCCGGGTTTGCCTGTACTCTTTCTACGGATTCTGAATCCGTGATACATGAATCGAAAAGAGGAAAGGAAGGAATCCTCCTAGAGAAGGAGGCCAAGCATTCTTAGCGTAGGAAGGAGGGAACTCTTCGCCCAAATCGAGTTTGAGTCTTATTCCCAGGGACCTTGTAGTTTGATGAGTTCAAGCCTTGTCGGCACCATGGCTGCTTAGATTTAGAGCCTTTCTTGTTTACCTGGGGGATAACGTTTATAGAAGGAAGCTTAGAGCTAGGGCCTTTCTTTGCTACCTCTCCCTTTCGGCGAGAGAGGGTGCAGCATCTTTCTTATTGAAGCTTGGAGTATCAGAGTGGAAGTTGCGAGAATGGTACCTTAGTAGGCCAACTCCTTCAATCGGTCAGTCGGTATTTAACCCACTAAAAACAGACTAATAAGATAAGATTAGATTCATAAGCATAGTTATAAAGGAAAGAGATATAAGAATGAAGGGTTGATTCACTCTATGTAATAGTAAAGTGGCCAACAAAGTGGGGGGTACTTTTGTCTTAGTGAACATGGCCTTAGAATCGATATCCTCACTAGCCCTGGTTTGGCGCCTGTTGATGCTTTTAATCCAATAATAGAAGAGGATGGCCTCTGCGAATAGTGAGACTTCTTTTTTCACGCTCTCGATATGAGCGCTCACTCTATTCATGCTACCACTGAACTAAGTGACATATGGGATAGATGTCGGCATTTCCGCTCTTGGAGGACGGAGTAAAGCAAGGAATTGATGCTAGAGAAGGGGCTTCCACTCGTTCAAATGCCGCTGTTGGTGTTACCGGTGTGGGAGTATGCTTTCTTACTGTTCACGTTTCGGGTGTTGAGTAAATCTCAGCTGTGGTCCTATCCGCTGCTTGGATCTTTCCTCTTGCTTTTGGTGAATAAGCGCTGTGGGATGCTTCTCCGGAATTAGTAAAGGAAATAAATGCCATTTTGGACAAAAAGAGAAGACGGGGTTTTAGAAAGTTGCACGAAGCTTTCTCCTCCATCGATAGCAGTATCCGTCCTAGCCCTTTCATCTGTATAGAAGCTTTCTCCTCTGCTGTTGAAAGAAATGGGTAAATAGGGGTCTTGCCGAAAGGAATTGGTCTCATTCCCAAGCCGTTGGAGCTGAATCCTTGGATTGCATGAATAGGCATGAACCTTACGAAGTCGATCGCCCATGTGTGCCTTCATGAACCATCAAAAGGAGGGGTGGATATTAAAGAGTGAATACGACAAAATGATGATTTTAATAAGATTGTATGGGTTTGCTTGAATTGACAAGGACGCGAAGCGCCCACTTCAAGGAGGGAGGGGTAGCTATGACCAAGTCAGCCCATCGGACTCGAAGAAGGGAAGCGGAATGCCGAGAAAAATAGCTAAACCAACCGAACCTAATAGCTAAGCTAGCCGAACCTCAAATAGAAAGCTTAGTCCCACCAGTTGTTTCTGGGGCCTCCAATAAGCTTTCCATCCTCCCATCAATACCAACCCAGGGTCCATACCAAAGATGACTTTATTCGGAAGCATGAACCAACAACCAATCCAACCGATAATAGATATAACCGTTATTTTTTTGTTTTTCGGTTATTGGGTATCAGCTGTTTTTAGATAGGCTGCTACTTTAGATCGGGATAACAACCGGTAGTCACAGCTGCTATTTTCTTGTTTATCCGCTGTTCGGTTATCAGCTGTTGTCACTAGGAACTATCACTCTCCTTCCAGCCCCCTTCACGGGCAGTATTCTATGACGCTAGCCAGCGAGAACTTCCACCCTTTCCAGCAAGAATTGTTTTTCCTCCACCGTTGGCAGTAGAATGGTCTCTCATCGTTTCAAGACAGGAAAGCCTTTCAATCCGTTCTGTTGTTCGAAAAAAGCCTCGCAATCAGCTATTGAGTATATCTAATAATCTATGGTACTAGCTTAGCCCTAGTAAGGCTCACTTTTGGTCTCGAATAGTCTTTCCTTCGTTACAGGCACCACACGAACTTTACTACAGGCACTACAGCAAGAGGTTGAGGTAGGCGTAGAAGGTCATCTCTGGTATAAAAAAAAGGTAATCCCTGGTTCTAGCTCATTCGCAGGTGCTAGCCCATTCGCTGTAGGGGAAAGGTCTTCTCCAATGTTTCCATCTGTCGTTACGGGACTGGAGTCTCCAAGTTAGTTTCTTCGATAGGGGAAAGGCCTTCCCGGTTTCAAAGTAAGTCTTTCCTTTCTTTTTCTTTCGAAAGGGAAGGAAGGTCTTTTTGCTATTGGTTCCCGCCAAGCATTGGCGCAACTGCAGTCCCATAGTGTGTTTCCTTCTCCATAGTCAGAAGGCATGTCTTCGTTAGCTTCGATTGCAGCACCAGAAGCAGTCTCACAAAATCGTACCAAATGCCCCAACAGTTCTTTTTTATGGCATCGTTGTCGGCTCTGAAACAGCAGTTCAAACTATCCCTTTTAAGGCCTTCTAAGCCTTCCTATTCGCTCTGGAACAACCCGCTTTTGGATAGGCATCGATAGATCCAAATGGAACGACAGGAATGGATATAGGTGAGATGGCCGGCCCAAAGGTAGATAGCGGCAGTTTGGCCCTGGGTTGGTCTGTTGGTTGCTAAGTAGCTTATGGCTCTCCTCTTTTTCTTTAGATTTAGAGGAGGAAGCCTCTGTTTGGATCTCTTTTCCCGATATCCCCGTTAATGATTTTCCTGGGAATGAGTTCGGGTTCTCAATCTGATGTTCACCAAAATGGACGTTTAAGCATATTACTTTTTCGGTAATTTCCCATTGATGAGCATAAAATAAACATATATAATAATATAAGGTGCTGAGTATAGCTAATAGCTAAATAATCTAAAGATGCTAGATCAAGCAATAACCCCTTAGCGGAACTGACCTTTCTGTTAATTGCATAGGGGAAGCCCTACTGTCAGCTTTCAATTGAAAAAAGATATGAGAATCTCAGGTGCTAGCTGTAGGCATTGGCGCCACCTCTGTCCCAGAGAAAGTATCTACCCGTTCCGGAAGAAGGCAAGGCCAGAATAGAAAGTATATTACTATAATGTGGGTGTAGGGTATGCTAGCTATCTCACTATCGGTAACGGAAGGGATTTCTCAAGTCTTTCTCTCGTTTCGGAAGCACTCTCCTCATTCTTTCGTTAGGGCGACTGCTGCCCCAGAGTATATTCTTTCGGCAGGAAGCGAAAGGAAGGTATGGGCATAAAGGTGCTAGCCCTGTCGGTAGCGGAATAGCTGTCTCTAAGTGTGTTTCCTATGTCGCCCCATGCAGTAAAGGACGGGTGATGTCTCCTGCCCGGATCGATGGATAGAGTCTCGCTCATAGATAGAGGAAGAGTACGCGCGCTAGCGCGCTACGGCTTTCGAAGTTGATCGGATCAGATAGCCCTTCGGGCGCACATCAAATTCCGATCAACTGGTAGCATACATATTCGCGGGTGAAGAATGAAAAACGTCCGCTAACGCTTAGCAGTCGGTATTCGAGTAGCAGTTGGGAAAGGAGATTTGGACTGGATAGTGCTTTGCATTTACAAAGTCTTGCCTTCCTCCATCTCATAGTACGGAGTAGAAGGTCAGGGGGAAGCTACCGCTGAAGTGATGCTTTAGGAAGGGGAATGGCTGGCTGCTATTGCTGCTAAGCCTTTCAACTCCCTGCCACGGGCGGTAGCTGCGCTACCTCAAACAGTCACTGCTACTGCTAGCTGCCAAACAAAAACCCCCTTTTTAAATCACTAGAGTAACTCCCTAGGGAAGAAGAATAAATTTCTTGTTTTTAAATAAAAAATAATCAAACTCAAACACCAGAAATTACATGAATGACTTGAGTGGAAAGCTGAAAGCGGAAAGACAGTTCGCTTGACGCTTCGCTAAAAAAGACGGATGGCTTCGCTTGCTTGCAAATGAAAGCAAAGATAGAAATGTACTATCTATTTGTATATCTCTTTTATAGCTTCGTTTCAATCCGTTCTATTTCTTTTTGAAGCGAGCAATCGGAAGAAGTCATCCACGAAGGAATAATCGTCTTGGCTTAGGAGTGGGTTTAAGAGCCTTCTCGTCCGTCGTATGAGAAACCTTATGTTGAAAGGAAAGAGCAAGCCACTATGGAAATATCACCTCCCAGCAGGAAGGCCCGAAATAGGTCTTTTGTCACTCTCCCATCGCCCCCCTTGTCAGCTAGGAACAAAAGGACCAAGCAAAAGGAATGCAATCGGAGCAAGAGCAGTCAGTACGTGTAGGAGATGGAATAACCGCAGGTTCCGGAGCAGGTGAGCTCAACATGGATTACTCTTCCAGAGCCTAAGCTTCCTCCTCTAGTGCTATTCACTTCTTTCTAAAAAAAAGATTAGAATAGTACAAGAAAGGACACCACATAGTTTAGGACAACTAATATAAGAAAAATATGGAAAACGAATTAGGCTTTTTTAAGAGAACACACAAACTTTTCACTAACGACTTTTGTTCCGGTTTCCTTGCTTCTTTTCTGCTTTCTCGTTTCCTATGTAAGATAAGCGACTGGGGCTCTTGTCGAGCTTGCCTACGTACCTTCCTAGCTTGGACA